ATTAATTTATATAAAAAATATCAAGGTGGTTTAGCAACTTGATTAGAAAGATCTAATCATAAGGATATTGGTACATTATATTTTTTGTTTGGTTTGTGATCAGGTATGGTTGGTACTAGGTTGTCTTTAATTATTCGTTTGGAGTTGGCAAAGCCTGGTTTGTTATTGGGTAATGGTCAGTTGTATAATTCTATTATTACGGCTCATGCTATTTTAATAATTTTTTTTATAGTAATGCCCACTATAATTGGTGGTTTTGGTAATTGAATGGTTCCTTTAATGTTAGGTGCCCCAGATATAAGGTTTCCTCGTTTAAATAATTTAAGTTTTTGGTTATTACCGACTGCAATGTTTCTAATTTTGGATTCTTGTTTTGTTGATATGGGTTGTGGTACTAGTTGAACAGTTTACCCTCCTTTAAGGACTTTAGGTCACCCCGGAAGAAGGGTTGATTTGGCTATTTTTAGTTTACATTGTGCTGGTTTAAGTTCTATTTTGGGTGGTATTAATTATATGTGTACTACGAAAAATTTACGTAGTAGTTCAATTTCTTTGGAACATATGAGTTTATTTGTTTGAACTGTATTTGTTACAGTTTTTTTATTGGTTTTATCTTTACCTGTATTGGCTGGTGCTATTACAATGTTATTAACAGATCGTAATTTAAATACTTCTTTTTTTGACCCCAGAACTGGTGGTAATCCTTTGATTTATCAACATTTATTTTGATTTTTTGGTCACCCTGAGGTTTATATTTTAATTTTACCAGCTTTTGGTATTGTTAGTCAGTCAACTTTATATTTAACAGGTAAAAAAGAAGTATTTGGTTCTTTAGGTATGGTTTATGCAATTTTAAGTATTGGTTTAATTGGTTGTGTTGTGTGAGCCCATCATATGTATACTGTTGGTATAGATTTGGATTCTCGTGCATATTTTACAGCTGCAACTATGGTAATTGCTGTTCCGACTGGTGTTAAAGTTTTTAGGTGATTGGCTACATTATTTGGAATAAAAATAATTTTTCAACCTTTGTTATTGTGGGTTTTAGGTTTTATTTTTTTATTTACTATTGGTGGTTTAACAGGTGTTGTATTATCGAATTCTAGGTTGGATATTATTTTACACGATACTTATTATGTTGTTAGTCATTTTCATTATGTTTTAAGTTTGGGTGCTGTGTTTGGTATTTTTACAGGTATTAGTTTGTGGTGAAGATTTATGACAGGTTATGTTTATGACAAATTAATAATGTCTTCTGTATTTTTTTTAATATTTGTGGGTGTTAATTTAACGTTTTTTCCATTACATTTTGCTGGTTTACATGGTTTCCCTCGTAAATATTTAGATTATCCCGATGTGTATTCTGTTTGAAATGTAATGTCTTCATATGGTTCAATAATTAGGGTTTTTGCTTTATTTTTGTTTTTATATGTTTTGTTTGAATCTTTTTTTAGTTATCGTTTAGTTTTAAGTGATAATTTTGTTAATAGAAGACCAGAGTATAGGTTAAGAAGTTATGTATTTGGACACAGTTATCAGTCTGAGATTTATTTTAGATGTTCTGTTTTAAAATTATAAAAACTTTTAGTATATTTAGTATTTTTAATTGCAAATTAAAAGGTAAAAAGTTTTTAATAAAATTAATAAGATAGGATAATTAAGTCTGTTAGGTTCATACCCTAAGGGTGTTTTCTCTTGTTATTAATAAAGTTTTAGTATAAATTAGTATAGTTTATTGTCAATAAACAGGTTAAAACTTTAAAAGTTCTTTAGTATAATTTAGTATGTTTGATTTCCAATCAAATGGTTTATAGAATTAATTGGTAATTATTTTCAAGGTTATAATTTAAATTTTTCTAATAGAATGTTTTCAAGTTATATGGATTGATTTCATGGTTTTAATTGTAGATTGTTATTAGGTGTTTTGGTATTTGTAGTAATGTTGTTTATGTATTTAATAATAAATAATTTTTATTTTAAAAGAAAAAAGATTGAGTATCAATTTGGTGAATTGCTTTGTAGAGTTTTTCCTACTTTGATTTTGTTAATGCAAATAATTCCTTCTTTAAGTTTGTTATATTATTATGGTTTAATAAATTTGGATAGAAATTTGACTGTTAAAGTTACAGGTCATCAGTGGTATTGAAGTTATGAATTTAGTGATATTCCGGGTTTAGAGTTTGATTCTTATATAAAGTCTTTAGATCAGTTAGAATTGGGTGAGCCTCGTTTGTTAGAAGTGGATAATCGTTGTGTTGTACCTTGTGATACAAATATTCGTTTTTGTATTACTTCAGCTGATGTTATTCATTCTTGGGCTTTACCTTCAATGTCAGTAAAGTTGGATGCTATAAGAGGAATTTTAAGTACTTTATGTTATAGATTTCCTGTGGTGGGGGTTTTTTATGGTCAATGTTCTGAGATTTGTGGAGCTAATCATAGTTTTATACCTATCGCGATTGAGGTTACTTTATTAGATAATTTTAAGAGTTGGTGTTATTTAAATATAGATTAAAAGCTTTTTAGTTTATTTAAAATTTTTGTTTGTGGTACAAAAGAATTTTAAGCTATAAATATTGTTTTTTTATTTTTTGGTATTGCATATCATTTAAAGAAAATTTTATAATAATAAAATATAGAATTAAAAGGTAGAAATTTTTTTATTTTTATTGTTTCATAATAAAAATTAAAAATTTTAGGGTTGAAAAGTCGACTTTTAGTATATCTGTTTATTATTTTTTATTAGAAATTTATAAAGTTTTTTGTATTATTTGTAGATAGTAAAAGTTGAAGTATTTTTATTTTTAGTTTTATAACTGTTTATAATTTTTTTATTTTGTTTTGTGAAATATTCATTAATTTTTTAATGATTAAATTATTTTAAAATTAGTAAATTTAAAAAATGTAGTTAATAATTTTAATTTAATTAAATAACTAAAGAGTTAATCAAATGTTTTTTAAAGACTTAGACTTTTAAATAAAGTTTGCTTCTGCCCAATGATTTATTAAATGGCAGTCTTAGCGTGAGGACATTAAGGTAGCAAAATAATTTGTGCTTTTATTGAGTTCCAGTATGAATGAAGTTATTGGTTAATTATTTTTTTATTTTTTTTTTGAATTTTATTACAGTATAAAAAAATATTGTTATAATTATACAAAGATAAGTCTTCGGAAATTCTTTTAAAAATTTTATAAGTTTATTATTAAGTTTTTAAATTTTCTAGGGCAGAATTTTATATAATTTATTAATCTATTAATAAATTTTAGAATTACTCCGGAGTTAACAGAAAATCATACCTAATCTAGTTCTTATAGTAAGGTAAGTTTTACATCGATGTTGTATTTAAGTTTATTAAAAAAGGAGAAGATTTAATTTTTAAGACTGTTCTTCTTTAATTTAACTTAACGTGATATTAGTTTAATTCATTGTGAGATAGAATTGTTTATCTTGATAATTATTTATTTATAATTTTAATAGTACGAAAGGAAAATTAAAAAAGGTTTAAAACTTTAAAAGGTTTGTCCTTAATTTTAAATTTGTTATTGGTAATTTTTTTTGCTTTATTTTTGTTGGTAATGTTATATTTATTAAATTTTTTTTTAAGAATTAAAAAAAATGATTTGCTTAAGATTAATGCTTTTGAAAGAGGGTTTGTTAGGATTGGTAAAATTCAAAATTCATTTAGTATTCATTTTTTTATTATAATGTTAATGTTTGTAATTTTTGATTTGGAAATTGTAATATTTTTGGGTTTATTAATTTCTGATTTTGCTTCTTTTGTTAGATTTTTAATGTTAATTATTTTTATTTTTGGTGGTTTTTATATAGAGTGATGGTATGGTAAGTTAGTTTGAGTGATTTAGTTTTTATATTTAGTTATATTTAGTAATCGAGTTAAGTTTGTTTTAATAAATTTTTTTATAAATTTAAGGTTTGATATAATTTTAATAGATTAATATCTTGATTTTTTTGATATCCACTGCTTTTTTAATTTTATTGATAATAATTTTATTTGTTCCTTTTTTTAAGTTGGGTTTATTGTTTTTAGAGTGGGATTTTTTGTCTTTAAAATTTAATTTTTATTTTAATAGAATTTTATTTTCTTTAATTTTAGGTTTGGTAACTTTAAGTGTTTTAATTTTTAGAACTTATTATTTGGATAGAGAATTAAATTTTAATTATTATTATTTTGTTTTGTTAATTTTTGTAGGTAGGATGTTTATGTTGAATTATAGTAGAAGTATTTTTACTATATTGTTGAGATGAGATTTATTAGGGATTTCTAGTTTTTTTTTAGTTTTATTTTATAATAATTGGGATAGAAATTCGGGTGCTATAAATACTGCTTTAACTAACCGAATTGGGGATTTTTTTATTTTTAGATTTTTTAGTGGGGCAATTTTTTATGGTTATTATTTTTTAAGTTTTGAAATAATGTGTAGATCAATAGTTTTATTATTGTTATTAACATCATTTGCAAAAAGGGCTCAATTTCCTTTTAGAAGTTGACTTCCTAAGGCTATAAGAGCTCCCACCCCGGTAAGTTCTCTTGTACATAGAAGTACTTTGGTCACAGCGGGGTTAATTTTGTTAATAAATTTTAGCAAAATTATGTTGAATGGTAGAGTAATAATAGTTATTTTATTAATTGGTTTATTTACAATGTTTTTTTCAAGTGTGGCAGCGTTGGTTGAGGAAGATATAAAAAAGGTTGTAGCATTAAGTACTTTGTCACAAATAGGATTTTCAATAGTTACTCTTGGTTTGGGTATAAGATTTGTTTCTTTTATTCATTTGGTTAGTCATGCATTATTTAAAAGATGTTTGTTTATACAGGTTGGTTATATTATTCATTGTAATTATGGTCAACAGGATGGTCGTGGCTATGGTAATAATGGTAATTTACCTATGTTTATGCAATTACAATTATTAATTACGTTGTTTTGTTTGTGTGGTTTGGTTTTTTCTAGTGGTATGGTAAGTAAGGATGCAATTTTAGAATTGTTTTTTTTTAATAATTATATAATTATATTTAGTTTTATATTTTTTGTTTCAGTATTTTTGACTTTTGGTTACAGTTATCGTTTATGAAAAGGTTTTTTTTTGAGTTTTAGAAAAATTGTTAGGGTTTATAGAAGAACTTTAGTAATAAATTTTTTAAGTTTGTTATTAGTTTTATTTTCAGTATTTTTTTTATGATGATTAAATTTTAATATATTATATATCCCTTCATCATTTTTATATTTGGATTTTTATGCTCCTTTGTTTTATATTGTTTTAATTGTTTTATTGTCATATTTTGTTTTTAAATTATTGTTTAAGGAATTAGCTTATAAGTTTTTGGTTGATTATTTATCAAAAAATGTAATTTATAAAGTTAAAAATTTAAAGTTTATGGATAATAATTTAAATAAATTTGGTTATATAGGTTTTAATTTTTTAGGTGGTTTTAGAACATATTTTATTGGTTATATAAATTCTTTTAAATATAATAATTTAATTATTTTAATTTTTTTATTATTTATTTTTTTATGGGACTTTAATTTAAGTTAAAATATATGATTTGCATTCATAAAATTTAAGTTCTATAATTTTTATGATTTGAATATATACAATATATTATATATATATATATATTATATTAATAAATATAATATATCATAAAAAAATGAAACTAAAAGTTTCATTATTAATTTTTTTTAAAATTATAAAACTTAATAGATAAATAATATTACATATTAAAGTTTTGTATTGAAGACTAAAACTTTTAATATTATTTGTTTAAGTTTTTAATTAAAAAAATTAATAACTTAATATATATATATATTATAATATTAGTTTTTTTTTGATTAAATTTTAAAAATTATTAAATTACAGTATGTAGTTTAGTTAAAATATAATATTTGGGTTATTAAGAGTTGTTACTGAGAACTTTTAGTTTAAATTAGAATATTTCACTTACAATGAAATGGTTTAAAGTTTTGTGTTTAGATTTTTTTTGTTTGTTTCATTAATTGGTGGTGTTATAAGATATATAAATATAGATCCTATAAAAAGTAGTTTTTTTTTAATTTTGAGTATGTTAATGTGTATACCAATATTGTCATTTAGTGGTTATGTTTGGTTTTCTTATTTTATTTGTTTATTGTTTTTAAGAGGGATTTTTGTTATTTTGGTATATTTTTCAAGTTTATCAAAGATTAATATAGTTAAGAGATATTTGGTTTTTATTAGTTTATTTTTTAGTTTGTTAGTAATTGGATTAAACTATAATATGGTATTATATAATGTCAGTTTAAGAGTATTTTATTATAAGATTTTTTGAATAATTATTTTATTTATTTTATTTATTTTATTGTTTTTTATAAATTTTACAAGTTTTTTTTTAAATTTTTCAGGGGCTTTGCGTAAAGTTTAGGAATTATTTTTTTATTTATTAGATTATTTATGCTGTTTTTTAAATGGCATCGTTTTATTTTTATTCTAATTTCGTTGGAGTTTATAATGATAAGTTTATTTATAAAGTTTATAGGTTTGTTAACTGAAATTATGTTTTTTTATTTTATGTGTTTTTCAGTTATTTCAAGTATTTTGGGTATGGTGGTAATAGTTGGAGGTATAAAATTTTATGGTAGTGATCAGTGTATTTTTTAGATTAAATTTTGATAGATTTAAGTTAAGTTTTAAACTATTAATTTTCAAAATTAAAAATTTTAATCTATAGAGATTTTAGTATAATTTAGTATAATTTATTTTCAATAAATAGGTAAATAAATCTTATAAAGATTGCTTTTATAGATTTAAAATTTGATTATGGTTTTTAAATTGTTAAAATAATATTATTTAAGTTTAATTTATTTAGTGGGCAATGTTAATTTACCCCGGTAATTAATTATTTGTATAATACTTGTTCCAGAATAATCGGCTAGGCTTGTTAAAATTTATACTTTATTTTGTTTTAATTATAATTTTAGTTAATAATTTATTTAATTATAGGTTAAATTTTAATTAATTTAAGTTTAAAATTATAATTTTAAGTTTTGAGAAACGAATTAGATTAGTACCTAATTAGTCAAAAGTTAAAAGAGCAGGAGTAAAGTGGTATTTAAACTGAAAGAATATTGGCAGATTTTCTAAATTATCTTTGGAGGTTGAGTAATAATTGAGAACCCTCATTAACTACTTTTTTGTTAGTCTCATGTATGATCGTTTATTTTATACTTAAGGTATATAATAAAAAATTTTTATTTAATAAAATAGATATATATTTGGTTTATGTAAAAGTTTAATTTGACCTACAATAGTTTATGTTTGTGGATTTGCAGTTTAGTAATTGTAATGAAAATGTAAAAGACAGTAAAAAAATTTTTATGATTTTTTGAAGATTATTTAGATGTGGTACAAATCATCCATCAATTGCCCAAAGGGGAGTAAGTTGTAGTAAAGTAGATTTAGGGGAACCTTAATCTAATAATAAACTATTTTTTCTTGTTTTGAAAACAAGATTTAAGATTATTTTCTTGTAGTTTTAAGAGTTAGTTTAAGTGTTAGAATTGTTGACTGTTAATCAAAAGGTTTACTCTTAAAAGAATATAGTTTAATTTAAAAATATTAGATTGTAAATCTAAAGTTTTGATTCTTGATTTTATTAAGTTTTTTGATAATTATTTTGATAATTGTTTTTATTTTGCAGGCTATTGCTTTTATTACGTTGTATGAGCGTCATTTGTTAGGTAGTAGACAGAATCGTTTGGGGCCAACTAAAGTTAGTTTTATGGGTGTTTTGCAGGCTTTATTAGATGGTGTTAAGTTGTTGAAAAAGGAGCAAATAACTCCTTTAAATTCTTCTGATTTATCTTTTTTATTAGTTCCTGGTGTTTCTTTTGTGGTTATGTATTTGGAGTGATTTATTTTGCCTTATTTTTTTAATTTTTTAAGTTTTGAGTATTCGTTGTTGTTTTTTTTGTGTTTAATTGGTTTTTCAGTTTATACTACGTTAATTAGTGGTGTTGTTAGTAAGTCTAAGTATGGTATTGTTGGTGCTTTGCGGGCAAGTAGACAGAGTATTTCATATGAAATTGCTTTTTCTTTGTATTTGTTGGCTATTATAATTCATTATAGAATGTTTACTTTTGTTAGTGATATAACTTTAAGTTTATTAATTATTTATTTACCATTTTTAATTATAATTATTGCCGAGTTAAATCGTGCTCCATTTGATTTTGCAGAGGGGGAAAGTGAATTAGTTAGTGGTTATAATGTTGAGTATGCAAGGGTTGCTTTTGTTTTATTGTTTTTAAGTGAATATGGTAGTTTAATTTTTTTTAGAGTTATAAGTTCTATGTTATTTTTTAATTTTTCTATGTTAATAAGTTTTTTAGTTTTTTCAATTATAATTTTTATTCGTAGTTCTTATCCTCGTTTTCGTTATGATATAATAATAATAATGTTTTGGTTTACGTTTTTACCAATTTCTTTAATTTATTTAATGTTTTTTTATATTTTATTTATTTAAATTAATCAAGTATTTTTTTTAGATATTTTTATGTTTGTGTTTTTTTTACAGTATTTATTATATTTTAAAGAAAGTATGTTAAATACTTTGGTAAAAAAATTTTTTAGAGGTTTAATTGAAGTTTTTAGTTATACTAATGTTTTACCCATAAGTTCAGTTATTTCTTTTTTTACTTTTATTGTTTTGTTAATTTGTTGTTTTGGTGGGTATTTTACTTATTCTTTTTGTCCTTGTGGGATAGTTGAATTTACTTTTATTTATGCTATGGTTGCTTGAATAAGTACGTTATTAACCTTTATTTCTAGTGAAAAGTTTTCTATTTATATGAGTAAAAGTGGTGATACCTTTTTAAAAACTTTTAGAATGTTATTAGTTGAGATTGTTAGTGAGTTTTCACGTCCTCTGGCTTTAACAGTTCGTTTGACTGTTAATATTATAGTGGGTCATTTAATTAATATAATATTATATATGGGTATTGAAAATTTTTTAGGTGAAAAATATTTATGAGTTAGAATTTTAGCTATTATAATAGAGTGTTTTGTATTTTTTATTCAAAGTTATATTTTTTCACGTTTGATTTATTTATATTTAAATGAATAGAGATGTTAACTTAAGTTTAAAGTGTCAAATTTTTAATTTGAAAATGTGTTTGCACATCTTAATTTTATTTTGTATGATTTGTTAATATAGCATAAGAAGTGCATTTGTTTTAAGCGCAAAAGATATAAGTTAACTAATGAGTTTTATACAAGTCTTCTAAATTTGTTTTAGGTTTTCCTGCTCATTTTTGTTATTATTTTTAATAATATTTGTAATTTTTTTAAGTTTATTAAGTTTGTTGGTAAATAATGTTTTTATTTGGTGAAGGATTTTTTTATTAATAACTTTGGTTTTTGTTATATTAAATAAAAAGGTTAATAGATATAGGACTTTATTTAATTATTTTGTAATGCAAGAAAGTTTAGGTTTGTTGTTTTTAATATTTTCGTTTAGATATTTTCAGTTAATTATTTTAATATTTAAAATTGGTATGGCACCGTTTCATTTTTGAATTTTTAGAGTTACTAATAGAGTTTTTGGTTTTAATTTAATATGGTTTTTAACGTTTCAGAAATTACCTTTTTTGTTGATTTTTTTGCAAATGATGGTTAATAGTTTAATTTATTTGTTAATTATTGGTTTATTTTTTTGTTTATTCCAAATGTTGTTAGTAAAAACTTATAAAAACTTATTAATTTTATCTTCCACTGAGTCTTTTAATTGAATTACTTTGGGTTTTTTAATATCTTTTTTAAATGTTTTGTTTATTTTTTTTTATTATTTTGTTTTAATAATTATAGTTATTCCAAAATTTGAAGTTTTTAATGTTTTAAATTTTGTTGGTTGGGAGACAATGTTAATTTTTATAAATTTGCCTTTTAGAGTAAATTTTTTTGTAAAAATTTTTTCATTGAGTGAAATTTTTAAGATATATAGTATTAGGATTTTGTTGTTGTTATTTATAATGTTTTTTTCGGTGTTATCTTTGAGGTTTTGAATAGTAAATTTAAGAACAAAGTTTTCGTTTATTTTTAAATATAATAAAAGTGTGTTTATATTTTTTTTACCTGTAACTTTGATAGTTTTGTTATAAGTATAAGATTTCATTAGTAAAATTTATTATATTATCTTGATAAGGTAAAGTTCTTTGGATGAAATATTTCGGTTTAAATTGAATGTTAAATAGATTTACTATGTTTGATTACGGTTCAAAATGATATACATTTTTTGTAATTTAGTTTAGATAGAATATTTATTTTTGGTGTAAAAGGGTTTAATTACAATTTTTAAATTTCTTTAGTTTAATTTTAAAATATAACTCTGAAGAAGTTAAGATAATTAGAAATGATTAAAAGTAAAAATAATATTATAAATTTTATTAGATCTTTGGTGGTTACTTTACCTTCAAGTAAGAGTTTAACTATTGGTTGAAATTTTGGTAGAATATTAGGGATAGTTTTAGTTTTCCAAATCTTAACAGGTACTTTTTTGGCTTTTTATTATACAGCTGATGGTTCAATGGCTTTTAATGCTGTACAGTATATTATATATGAGGTTAATTATGGTTGAATTTTTCGTATTTTTCATTTTAATGGTGCTAGGTTGTTTTTTATTTTTTTATATTTACATATTTTTAAGGGTTTATTTATAATGAGATATCGTTTAAAAATGGTTTGAGTTTCTGGTTTAACAATTTATTTGTTAGTAATAATGGAGGCTTTTATGGGTTATGTATTAGTTTGAGCACAGATAAGTTTTTGGGCAGCTGTTGTAATTACTAGTTTATTAAGTGTTATTCCTATTTGAGGTCCTTCAATTGTAATGTGGGTTTGAAGAGGTTTTGGTGTAACTAGAGCAACTCTAAAATTTTTTTTTGTGTTACATTTTTTATTGCCTTGGGGTTTATTGGTATTAGTATTAATGCATTTAATTTTTTTACATAGTACTGGAAGTACTTCTAGGATATATTGTCATGGTGATTATGATAAAATTTGTTTTGGGCCTGAATATTGAAATAAAGATGCTTATAATATAATTTTTTGGTTATTGTTTATTGTATTTTCATTATTTTATCCTTTCAGTTTAGGTGATCCTGAAATATTTATTGAAGCTGATCCTATAATAAGTCCTGTTCATATTGTACCTGAGTGATATTTTTTATTTGCATATGCTATTTTGCGTGCTATTCCAAATAAAGTTTTAGGGGTTGTGGCTTTGTTAATAAGAATTGTTTCTTTTTATTTTTTTGTATTTATTAATAATTATACTTCTTGTTTAGTAAAATTAAATAAAATGTTGGTGTTTGGTTTTATTATTTCTGCGGTAATTTTGAGTTGATTGGGGCAGTGTTTAGTAGAAGAACCTTTTACAATTTTAAGTCCTTTGTTTTCTTTTATTTATTTTTTTTTAATTTTGTTAATATTGTTAGTATTTTATTTTAGAAAAAAATTGTTTATTTAACATAAATAGTATATTAAATATATTAGATTTAGATTCTAAAGAAATTGTTTATGTTATTTTTCATAATTTTCATATTTTGAGTTTATCTAGTTATGCTTATTATATATTTTTTGCTTCTTTAGGTTTGACTAGTTCTTTTGTTATTTTTTTTAAATATGGTATGGTGTTACCGTTTTTATTTAGTTTGTTTGTGGTTTTATTTATTTCTTTTGCTTGAGGAAAAGATATTTCAATAGAAGGTTTAAGTGGTTATCATAATTTTTTTGTTATAGATGGATTTAAATTTGGTGTTGTTTTATTTATTTTTAGTGAATTTATATTTTTTTTTAGAATTTTTTGAGTTTTTTTTGATGCTGCCTTAGTTCCAGTACATGAATTGGGTGAAAGTTGGTCTCCTATTGGTATACATTTAGTAAATCCCTTCGGAGTACCATTGTTAAATACAATTATTTTATTAAGAAGTGGTGTTTCTGTTACGTGGGCACATCATAGATTATTAAGTAATAAAAGTTGTACAAATAGAATGGTTTTAACTTGTATTTTGGCTGCTTATTTTACTGGAATTCAATTAATGGAATATAGAGAAGCTAGTTTCTCAATTTCTGATGGTATTTTTGGTAGAATTTTTTATCTTTCTACAGGTTTTCATGGTATCCATGTTTTATGTGGTGGTTTATTTTTAGGTTTTAATTTATTTCGTTTATTAAAGTCTCATTTTAATTATAACCATCATTTAGGTTTAGAGTTCGCGATTTTATATTGACATTTTGTTGATGTAGTTTGATTGTTTTTATTTGTGTTTGTTTATTGATGATCTTATTGCTATATTAGTTTAATATAAGAATGTGTAACTTGTAATTACAGGGTTAATTTAGCATTGATAGAATTTTTATTTATAAGTTTAATGATATTTTTTAAACCTTTATATTTTTTCTTTTTTATTATTATATTTAGAGTTTTTTTATTTAAAAATTTATCTTGGAGGGGTCTTTTTTTTGTCGTAGATTCAAATGTTTATGTTTTGTTAATTTTTATAATAATTTTTATTTATGGGATGGTATTAATTAGAGAAAAAAATTTTAGTTTATTAATTTTAAGTGGTGTTTTAATTATATTGTGTTTAATATTTTTTGTTCCTAGTAATATGTTAATGTTATATATATATTTTGAATTGTCAATGTTTCCTATTTTAATTATAATTTTAGGTTATGGTTCTCAAATTGAAAAAATTAATTCTGGTTATTATTTGTTGTTTTATGCGGCTATTTGTTCATTTCCTTTTTTATTTATTTATTATAAAAGTATATTTATGTTTTCTTTTTGTTATTTTGATTTTGTAATCTCTTGGGAGTTGTTTTTTATTTTAAGTTTAAGTTTTATAATAAAGTTTCCAGTTTATTTTTTACATTTGTGGTTGCCAAAAGCTCATGTAGAAGCGCCTACCACGGCAAGAATATTATTGGCTGGTTTATTGTTAAAGTTAGGAACAGCAGGTTATTTGCGTATTTTAAGTTCTATAAATTTTGTTTATAATAATTTTTGAATTATTATTTCATTATTGGGAATAATTTTAGCATCATTTAGTTGTGTTTTTCAAAGTGATTCTAAATCTTTAGCAGCTTATTCTTCTGTTACACATATAAGGTTTTTATTGTTATCAATAATTTATATTATAATAAGAAGTAAAATTGGAAGTTTAATAATAATATTAGCCCATGGTTATACGTCTACTTTAATATTTTATTTAATTGGTGAGTTTTATCATACTTCTTCTACACGTATAATTTATTTTATAAATAGTTTTTTTGGTTCAAGAATATTTTTTGGTATTATTTTTTCTTTAGTGTTTTTATCTAATAGTGGTGTGCCTCCATCATTATCGTTTTTATCCGAATTTTTGGTTGTGGTCAATAGAATTATAGTTAGAAAATTATTTTTTTTTATAATTTTTGTTTATTTTATAATTTCTTTTTATTATTCTTTATTTTTAATTGTGTGTTCTTTAATGGGTAAAATATTTATTAATATTAATAATTTTAATATTGGCTTTTCAATGGCTTTAGTTTTAATAATGTTTAATGTTTTTTGATTAACAATATTTTATTAATATAATAATTAAATAAATTTTATGAATTCAACATAACTTTTGTCTAAATGTTGAATTTTTTTTTATTTTTATAAGAGTAAATTTTTATTTAAAGTAAAATCTCTTAT